ACTTATACTTATACAAAGCTATATACGAATCACCCACACCCTCTTCTTTTGTATTTCATTAATTGACTTTCCTTTAAATTAAGACGAAATTCTCTAAAAAGAAACCCCCGCTTTCTTTAAAATATCATAAACAGTTCCTGTAGGTTGAGCACCTTTTTCAAGAAAAAATAGAATAGCAGGAATATTTAAATACGTTTGATTATTTATCGGATCATAAAAACCCACTTTCCGAAGATCTCTTCCTTCTCTTCGGGATCGGACATCAATTGCAACGATTCGATAAACGGCTCATTGGGATAGACGTAGATAAACTAGAACCCCCCCTAGAAACGTATACGAAGCTTTCTCTTCGTACGGCTCGAGAAATTAGAAGATATGTCTATGTATACAATTCGAATGTCAAATAGATCTATAAAAGCATTAAATCAAATCAATTAGACTAAGATTATTTAATACTTTTTTATTCTTCTTTTTCTTTATCAAAAAAAAAATCATTTGTATTCTCAAAACTCAAGTTGAGTAACTCGGAAATATGAAATAGCTCAAAAGAAAACCCTTATGTATTTGATTTTTTGAGTGGTCTCTAACCCCTTTTTCTTTGTCTCATTTAGAATATATTTGGACTCCTTGTTCTTGATCTAGTTGTCGAGACAATTAAAAAAAAGATATTTCCTTGTTCCAAAATATTTTATCTTTGCCTTGAATCATTGGGTTTAGACATTACTTCGGTGATTTTTAATCGTTTCAAAATGGCAGCAACACGGCCCTTTTTCTGATTTATTTCTATCAAAGAATCATAAACGGTTGATTCCCGCAAGATACACTTTTGATCAAAAGAGTTTCACTAATTCCAACAAATTTTCCTTTTTTGGATTTGAAACTTGCTCGAATTGGATCCTTTCGATTTAGAAATCGAAAATAGACTACACTTACGAAGTTGTTCCAACTTATTAATTGGCACTAACCCTAGATCCTTGCCCTGAGAAATGAATCAATACTTTCTACTCGAGCTACATCACATACTGTTTACACTACAACCCAAGAAAAAATGAGGTTTCGAGTGGAACAGAACAAAGGATGTCGAGCCAAGAGCACCTTCATTCCTATATAATAAAAAGGGTGGGTGTAAGAATCCACAACTGATCATGTCCTTCAAGTCGCACGTTGCTTTCTACCACATCGTTTCAAACGAAGTTTTACCATAACATTCCTCTAGTTTGGAACTGATATGTAATTGATTCAATTAGGGAATCATGAATAGTCATTTGTTCGGTCGTTCCATTGGTTTCTAAAGAAGTCTTAGAAAGAATTCAATTTAATCCTCGATTTTCTTTTTATTGGATGAATGCAATATTTTTATTTTATTTATTAATTTCTAAATATTAGGAAGAAAAAAGTTCTTTGTATTGAATCTACATTGCATCTTCAAGTAACTTGAGAGGATATATTCAACAATCTTAGACTTCTTCGAATATCAAATACTCATAAGAAATCATTCAATTCAAATAGTTATTGAATTGAAAAAAAACCTACCTGGATATCACTATTTGAATAAAGTTTTCCTAAAGATTGCATTTATCATCATAAATAATTCATCTTTGAATTAAACCTCAGTGATTAAAAAAATATAGATAGATAGAAAAAGAAATTTATTTCTTTTTTTCGTGGAGTGAATAAAAAAAAGTTGATGTAAAGGAAGATTTAGGCTCTTTTTCTTTCATTTCATACTGAAAAAGAAAATCATAAAAAAAAGAATTCCCTCTATCAGATAGACTGAACAATTGTCATTGGAATGAATTATGAATATTCAATATAGAATATTTCAAATTAACGGATCCAAAATCTTTTTCAAAAAACCAAAAAACGTTATCACTGAAATAGAACGACAATAATACATTAAGCATTTCCTCATTTTACGCGTAGTTTCTTTGACTGGTGGGGGTTCGTTCAATAATTTTTATTTAAAGCAAGGGGAATAGAATATAGGATGTATGAATTACCCCCCTGTATATATTATTACATATATTTACAATTATATATGCGAACCAAATCAAATACGAAATGAAATACCTAAAAATGAGGTTCAAAGAAAATAGATACGTTATATGTATGTAACTTGATTATTTCTTAATCCAATTTTCCAATTTGTACAAGCACAGCTAGTTAAATTGCTATCTTACATTGTTAATTAATTCTTATTATATGGGACGTAAGGCTTTTCGAAGTAACTAACTTAAACTTCAATATGAATATTCAATATTCAAAGGGGATGGACATACGATGAAAAGCGCATTCAACCTCTTTTGCAACCCCCTTTTTTCTTTATTTCCAATTCTTCGAATCTAGATTCCTAGATCACAACTCGATTCAGTTTCATCTATATGTATCTTAGTTGAATTTAATTTGTGAAAAAATAGGATTTAAAGAAGAATAGAATCATTAAAAATCAGAAACAAGAATCACATAATATCCAATATTTAACTCTTAAAGAGTAGAGAAGGTAGTTCAAAAAGAAAACCTTTCTTTATTGTGATAATAGATATTTCTATCTATGTTTCTATCTATATATAGAATAGGTATTCCCTGGGACGGAAGGATTCGAACCTCCGAATAGCGGGACCAAAACCCGTTGCCTTACCACTTGGCCACGCCCCATTTCAATTTCTATTCAATACTACTAAAGAGTAGTATTGTTTTTGGTTGTTCGTCAATTCCAATCGAAAATAAATATCTATGGACTCTATTGTTCCTAGGGTTTTGACACGTGTAGATATACAATGAAGCTGAATTTATTGATCATTACATATAATTCAATTAAGATATTGTATAAAAGTATGATTTCTTCTATTCTTTTTTGAGAATTGAAGGATTTTTGATTGGGTGAGTTCAAAGAAGGATTTTTTGGTATCCCTTACCTTTTTTTTTTCATTTTTAAGGGATATCAATTATCAATAACAATAACTCAATCAAAATACAATTATCTCCAAGTCCAAGAAAAAAAAATGTTTGTTATGCTTAATATCTTTAGTTTGATCTGTATCTGTCTTCATTCCACCCTTTATTCAAGTAGTTTTTTCTTAGCCAAATTGCCTGAGGCCTACGCTTTTTTGAATCCAATCGTAGATTTTATGCCAGTAATACCCCTTCTCTTTTTTCTCTTAGCCTTTGTTTGGCAAGCTGCTGTAAGTTTTCGATGAGATCTTTAATACTGTCCTAGACATGATTTATTCGAAAAAAAAAATGGGAACAATGGATAAGATCGGATAAGTCTTACAGCATGAACATGAACCCTCGATTCAAACAATTCTTAGATAGCTGCAAAAAATCTGACTCCCCTCTTTCCTTTCCTCATTCGGATTCTTTTTCATTTATTGAAAAACCCTTTTAGAGTCATTTCAAAATAGGAAAGATTTTTTTTTATGAAAGACTCGACTCTTATTCCAAATGAATTTCTGAAAATTCTTTTTGATTTTTGATTTCGAGAAACCATTTTGTTTATTGGTGTCAAAATAGGATATGGGGTATAAAAATGGAGAATCTATTCTCTTTTTTAAAAAAAAAAAAAAAAGATCTTGGAGATTGTGTAATGCTTACTCTCAAACTCTTTGTTTATACAGTAGTGATATTTTTTGTTTCTCTCTTCATCTTTGGATTCCTATCTAATGATCCAGGACGTAATCCTGGACGTGAAGAATAAAAAGGCCTTTCTTTTTACTTGCTTAATTTTTCAATGTTCTTACTTAGGATTTTATCTATTTTACTTAGGATTTTATCTATTGTACATCCTTATTTATTATATGAAATAAAAAAAAAAACAAAAACAAAGGAAAGGTTTTGAAAAAAAAAATAAATAAAATAACAAGTCATCAACGGAAACGGAAAGAGAGGGATTCGAACCCTCGGTACGAAAAACTCGTACAACGGATTAGCAATCCGACGCTTTAGTCCACTCAGCCATCTCTCCCAATTGAAAAAGGATAATTACTATCTTACATTACACAAAAAGTAAGGCTTGAAAAAAAGCCTTTCTTTTCTTTATCTCTCTTTATTTTTTTTACTCTATTAATATATACAACTTTAATATATACTACTTTTATAAGCAATCCCATTTAGATAAAGAAAAGGTTCTAAAGAGATATTTCGAATAAAAAAAAAATAAAAAAGCAAGAATACCTCTTCTTCCGAAAGAGCTTTTTTTCTTTTCACGGCCTGGCCTGGTCAGTACCTAGCCGGGCCATTTTTTGTTCCATTCCAAATCATAGATATAGATAAAATGATTTGTTTGAAAACAAAAATGCTTATTATTGATTATTGAAACAACAATCAGAAGAAGGGATCTTTCCATTCCTCTGATATGGAATTTGATTCTATAGAATCAAAGTGTCATTTTTTTTTATTATTATTCTTTCTTTTCTTATTTTTTTTCCTTTACTGGAAAAAAAGAAAAAAAAATAAGGAACTGTGGATTGTTGTGCAATGCATTCTTATGTCATAACATAAATAGTTTTATCGAGCCCTATCTGTTCTGTCAAAAATCCTCCAGCAAAAGAAAGAACTTGTTCTTTCTTTATTTAAATTTTGAATTAGGAGTGCTCTTTTACTAATCTGATTAGGTTTACTGACAAAACCAAAACAAACACGTCAATGCTATAATTTTCATCATTATTTTGTTTTGGATCCTATCTTGATTACGTCCGATTACCTTTTTTTGTTCGACAAAAGTTTCATTTATATACAATAATCGCATTGTAGCGGGTATAGTTTAGTGGTAAAAGTGTGATTCGTTTTATTAATCCCTTTTATAGTTAAGGGATCCCTCGGTTTGATTTGATTCATATTCCGAAGAAAAACTTTATTTCTTAAAAGGATTTAATCCTTTACCTCTCAACGAAGGATTCGAGGAAAAATATACATTCTCGTGATTTGTATCCAAGGGTCAATTAAAAATGGAAAATTGGATTATTTAATTGCGAAACATAATTTTTTTTTTGAATTGGATC